GGCTATCATATCAAATCAAGAGTTACCGATTTCTTTCCACTACTAATACTAATGGAGTGTCTACTTACCAGGTCTTGAATTCGATTGGATAGTCAAACGGAAAATCGAATTAATATTTATGGAAGGAGCAGAAAATACTTTGTATACAGAGTATACAGACTCATGAGAGTCTCTGAGTGCACGGGCATTCAATCAATATTAGATTGGATGCATAAAGGAGAATGGGTCTTATTATTACTACATATTAGTAACATTCCCTTTGATACTTGCAAAGAAAAGTGTGACTGCGTATTTTGTTTAATGTACTAGAAATCATATAAGAACTTGTTATACCTTGTTATACGTGGATTTATAGGAGTCTTTCATCAAGGGTCTTGGGTCATAATCCCTTTTTGACTCTGCACCAGTGATTCCACTATTATTAGTAAACAATAATGGAATAATTCCTTCATATTCATAGAGATAGGGGACATAATTCACATGGATATAGTAAGTCTCGCTTGGGCTGCTTTAATGGTAGTTTTTACATTTTCCCTTTCACTCGTAGTATGGGGAAGAAGTGGACTCTAGAGATACTACTAATTGAGTTGGGGAATAAAATTTGATCACTTTTTTTATAGATTTTTTCTAGATCGTTCTGCAAAGCCCTTTCAATTATTTAATTAATTATTTATTAATTATTAAATTGAATTATTGAATATATTTAATTAATAATTAACTTAATCTTAATATTGAATTCATTAATTTAATTCAATTTTGAAATCCGAAGAAGTAATTGATTGAGCGGTTGACAGATGATCCAAGGAGTTCTATGGTAACTTCTTCGAAATCGAAATGCTAAAAAAAAAAAGATTACTTTATTTTCATTTTCTTTTATTAACTTGATTTTATTTTAGTAATATATGCCCAATATTGTTTTTCCTTCATTGCTTTGATTCTTGTTTAATGGATACCGGAATTCATATTGAAAATAATAATAATAATAAATCTAGAAATTAGAAAATTGTAAGAGTTCCCTTTTGATTATTTCAGATTGATTGGAATCAACAAAAAGAAAATAGATAAAGCAAAGAAATCGAATTGAGATACTATGTACATTCCATATATTTAATTGATATTAAGATGTATGAAGATACATATACATATTGTAGATTGATCTCTATTCAGTTTGTATCTTTCTACAGTACAATAATCAAAATAGATAGTATGGTCGAAAGATTCATATATGAATCTTTCGACCATACTTATCGAATCTCATAGGCTACTGCTGATTCTAGTCCCTTCATTTCATTTAAGACGTGAAATTGGAATCTTGTTTCTTAAATCATTGATAAGAACTAAGAAGTCAAGTTTCATTCAAATTAATCACCTTGACTGACAGTTTTTACGTATATTATAAGTAAAAAAGCAGTAGGAACTAGAATGAACAGTGCAGTAGCAATAAATGCGAGAATATTTACTTCCATAATCTCATCGTTTCGTTTTTTTTTTTACTTCGCAATAACTCGGGATTTAATCCCATAGAGATGATAAACCTTTCGCTTGTAAATTCAATGGGATGAATTCCATTTCGATGATATCGAATCGGATCAATATCATGAATAACAATATCTGAGCTATCAAGTCGATTCAGCGTCGAGAATTGAATAGTATAACATAGGTAGATCTTTTATCCACACACCGAATACAAACTTTGATTCTGATTCCGGATTCAATCAAAAGAATTCCTTTAGTTTATACTTTAACTACTTTATTTTTATTTATCATTCTTTGCCATTCTGTCTGTTCTATAATCTACCGCTTCCACGTCCATTATTTCTATTTACAAATGGTTTACAAATAAACCCAAACAAAGAATAGAAACGAAATCGAAAAGAGTTAAGTTCGAAACTCCTTTTTTTTTAATGATCTAATTTTCTTGAAAAACAAAAAAACAAAGAAAAAAGAAGTATGATAAAGACGAGTCCCAGTATAATAAAAAATCGAATATTCCGTGAAATTGTTTTAAATTCAAACTAGTAATTTAAGTTACACAAAATGGAAACCAGAAAAGAAGATATTTTGACTCTGAAAAGTATTTTATCAAAGTAACTATTTTAAATTCATTTTGTATCGTACAAGAAATGAATTCCATTTGTGGATATGCTTCCGGGAACGATATAACGATATGGTGTACTCGATTCTATTACATACACGGTATTACATACACGGATCGAGAGCAGTCAAAAAAAAAACCAGACCCAATCCGGTATCTCTTTGAATCCTGAATATAATGCTACCACTACCAATAATTGTACCAATTCACACATGTCTCTTTCTCATTAACCGGTACCGGTTAATGAGAAATGCGAAACGAAAAAGAAAAAAAAAGAAGGATACCGTTGGGAATGAAATTATACCATTTGTACCCAGTTTAACAGAAAAAGGAGAGATCTATTGATGTATTTTTTTTATTGGTTATTGGATTTGGATCCGTCGGGACTGACGGGGCTCGAACCCG